TATGATTTGAAGAATAAAAATGGCGCTTATATACTTACCTTGTCCTAGAGTACTAAATAAGTATTGAAAATGTAATAAATTTAAAATATTATCTAGGGAGAAGTGTGTTAAAAATGATGGTAACCATATAAGGGGGAAAATTTTGGGGGGGGGGGAAATAAATTTATAAGGTTGAATCATGAAATAATAATTATGTCCTGCTACCATTAATTATGATGCTCGTGCCTACCATTATGTGGATGCTCAAGATGCAGTTAAGTCCAGCTACAATTTATGCTCCGGGTCGGGGCCTTTGACGGCCATAGCTGAGTCCAAGCATCCCCCCAAAAATTAAAAATACCAAATGTATGACACCACAGTTATGTGTGAGCATGGGCTGATTAGTCATTAGTCCATCGAGATGTCTTATTTAAGAGGAAAGAGTGGGCGATTTTAGGTGAGATGGCCCTGAAGAAAGAACCAGATGTCTGATAAAATTCATTAAATAGCTACCCCCACAATAAATGGGCCCGGAGCGAGAAGAGGGATCCCTGCCAAGCGGGTTGCTGGTTTCACGCGGCATGGTAATTAAGCTCGTGATCTAGTGGACGGGATACGCATGTTGACAAGGATAGATTTGACTTAATGTGCTATGTACGATCAATAATAGTATGTACTATGTACTATAAAGAATATCATGGACCTGCTTATAAGCATGGGGTATATAATGTAATGTACTATTATACATAATATGTCTTAATACATTAATTTTATGTACTATGTTCATGTGAAATTAGGCTTTATGTACATATGCTGTATGGTTTACATAGTTAATGATATGCAAATTATAATATGGCTATTGAGTACAAAACTGTATTGAATTATTAAAGGTTTTTGGAAATTTAATACTGAGAAGGCTCTTGAATTTTGTGGAGCTATATTAATATGCGTCAGGGAATAGTTTAAATAGAACTTCAGCTTTGGGTGTTGATAGTGGAGCTATTGCTTCTTCCTTGAGTCTTAGGGAGATTGGTTATTCTCCTTTTCTGGTTTACAAGACCAGTGTATTAAGTGTACTACGAAGACTAATCTTCATTTTAAGAGGTTATTTTCGATCATACTAGTAATTGGCATAAGAACTAGGATAATGAAGAAATAAAGGATTGATGCTAGTTGTCCGATAATAGTAAAGGGGTGTTCAACTGGTTGTCCTCCAATTCATGTGAGTGTTAATAAATCTGCTACTAAGATTCAGAAAAGACATTGGCTGAATGGTCGAAATATTATACTGCGTTGTTTGGATATATGAAGTAGGGGTATAAGAATTAGGATTAAGATAGACAAGACTAGGGCTAATACTCCTCCTAATTTATTTGGGATTGATCGTAAAATTGCATATGCGAATAGGAAATATCATTCAGGTTTAATATGAGGAGGGGTGTTAAGTGGGTTTGCTGGGGTATAGTTGTCTGGGTCTCCGAGTAGATCTGGTATAAATAGTACTAATAGTATTAGGAAAAGAATTAAAATCAGAGCCCCTAGAATGTCTTTAATGGTGTAGTAAGGGTGGAATGGAATTTTGTCTGTGTCTGATGGGATTCCTGTTGGGTTATTAGATCCTGTTTCATGGAGGAAAAGTAAGTGGATTATAGCAAGTGCTATAATAATGAATGGGAGAATAAAGTGAAAAGCGAAGAATCGGGTTAGAGTTGCTTTATCTACAGAAAAGCCCCCTCAAATTCATTCAACTAAGTTTGTGCCAATGTATGGAATTGCTGAAAGAAGATTTGTAATAACTGTTGCTCCTCAAAATGATATTTGTCCTCATGGTAAGACATATCCTACGAATGCTGTAGCTATTACCGTAAATAAGAGAATTACTCCAATATTTCATGTTTCTAGGTAATTATATGATCCATAGTATAGCCCTCGTCCCACATGTATAAATAGGCAAATGAAAAATATTGATGCTCCGTTAGCATGCATATATCGAATAATTCAACCATAATTGACATCTCGGCAGATATGGGTGACAGAGGAAAATGCTGTTGTTGTGTCGGATGAGTAGTGTATTGCTAAGAATAGGCCAGTGAGGATTTGTAAAACTAAGCAAATTCCTAGTAGAGAACCAAAGTTTCATCATGATGAAATATTTGATGGAGTTGGGAGGTCAATGAATGCGTTGTTTACAATTTTTATTAGTGGGTGAGTTTTTCGGATATTAGTCATTAGTGTTCTTGTAGTTGAATAACAACGATGGTTTTTCATATCATTAGTCGTGGTTAAATTCCATGCGAGAATAATGATAACATACATTGTATTTATTTTAAGTATTATTTTTGTGCTTGGTTTTGTAGGATTTTCTTCAAAACCTTCACCTATTTATGGGGGATTAGGTTTAATTGTAAGTGGTGGGGTTGGTTGTGGTATTGTATTAAATTTTGGTGGGTCTTTCTTGGGTTTAATAGTCTTTCTAATTTATTTAGGGGGAATAATGGTGGTTTTTGGTTATACAACGGCTATAGCTACAGAGCAGTATCCTGAGATTTGAGTCTCTAATAAAACCGTCTTAGGGGCATTCATAACTGGTTTGTTTATGGAGGTTATGATAGTTTTTTATGTAATAAAAGATGAAGAGGTAGAAATTGTATTTCAGTTTAATGGTTTGGGGGATTGAGTTATTTATGATACAGGGGATTCTGGGTTTTTTAGTGAGGAAGCTATGGGAATTGCGGCTTTATACAGTTATGGGACTTGATTAGTTGTTGTGACTGGTTGATCTTTGTTTATTGGTGTAGTAGTTATTATGGAAATTACTCGTGGAAATTAAGTAAAATAGTGCTAATAATAATTGTAACTAGGAAAGAAAGGAAATATAGTTTGATTAAGCCTTTTTGATTTGTAATTATAGTTGATATTTTTATTTGTATGAGTGAAGTTGTTTTTGGTAAAACATTTTCGAGTCAGATTAGATCTAGGAGAGAGGAAGCTGATTTTTGACTTATTATTAAATTTATGTAAGGGGTTAGACGATGTATAATGGTAGGAAAATATCCTAATATGTTGGAGAATTTGAAGGCATTTGATGAGTAGTTAAATTTTAAATTTTGAGTTATGTTACTAATTTCTAGTGCTAGAATAAAGCCTAAAATTGTCACTGTTAAGGCTATTATTTTTAGGTAGTAGGGTATTGTTATTTGAGGGATTGTTGTTGGAGGGATATTATTAGAAATAATGAATCCTGCGAAGAGGCTTCCAATTATTAGGCGCTTGATAGAGTTTGTTAGAAAGGGATTATTTTCATTAATAGTTACTAAAGTTGGGAATCGAGGCTGTCCTAAGAGTGCAAAGAAGATAATACGAGTGCTGTAGATGGCTGTAAAAGAAGTGGCAATTAATGTTATTAAGAGGGCTCAGGCGTTGGTATACGACGTATTAATGGTTTCGATAATTAAGTCTTTGGAGTAGAACCCAGTGAGGAAAGGCATTCCTGTTAGTGCTAGACTGCCAATAATTAGGGCTGTTGTGGTAAATGGCATTGCTTTAAACAAACCTCCTATTTTTCGAATATCCTGCTCATCATTTAAGCTATGGATAATAGAACCAGAGCATATAAATAGCATAGCTTTGAAAAAAGCGTGGGTGCAAATGTGTAGAAATGCTAGGTATGGTTGGTTAATACCAATTGTTACTATTATAAGGCCTAATTGACTGGATGTAGAAAAAGCGATGATTTTTTTGATGTCATTTTGGGTAAGAGCGCATATTGCTGTAAAGAGAGTGGTAATAGCCCCTAAACATAATAAAGCAGATTGTGCAAATTTGTTGTTTTCTGTTAGTGGATGAAAACGAATCAGTAGAAAAATACCTGCTACTACTATTGTGCTTGAGTGAAGTAATGCTGAGACGGGAGTAGGGCCTTCTATTGCAGATGGTAGTCATGGGTGTAAGCCAAATTGAGCAGATTTTCCGGCTGCAGCTAGTGCGAGGCCTATTAGAGGTAAATTGGAATTGTTTGGATTTAGTATAAAGATTTGTTGGAAGTCTCAGGCATTAAGGTTGGTAAGGAATCATGCTATTGCTAGAATAAAGCCGATGTCTCCGATGCGGTTATATAAAATTGCTTGTAGAGCTGCTGTATTTGCGTCTGTTCGTCCATATCATCATCCAATTAATAGAAATGATATGATTCCTACGCCTTCTCATCCAATGAATAATTGAAATAGATTATTTGCTGTGACAAGGATAAGTATGGTGATGAGAAATAGGAGGAGATATTTAAAAAATTGGTTAATATTAGGGTCTGAGTGCATATATCATATGGAAAACTCTATGATAGACCATGTAACAAATAGTGCTACTGGAACAAATATCATTGAGAAATAATCTATTTTAAAGCTCAATGATAGTTTAATTGTTTGAATTGTAAGTCAGTGTCAGTTTGAGATGATTATCTCTTGGCCTGTATAGATAAATATTATTGTGGGAATTATACTGGTAATGAAAGCATATGAGACAGTTGTTTTTACATATAATGGGTAGTTATAGGTTTTGTAGTTATTAGAGCTTGTGGCTATGATGGGAATAATTAATAAGAGTAGGGTAATTAGTGTAAAGGTAGAGAATAAGTTTATTACTTTTATTTGGAGTTGCACCAATTTTTTGATTCCTAAGACCAACGGATTACTACTATCCTCTAAAAGTTCGAAAAAGCCATGTTATCATACATGGGAGCATAGAATTAGCAGTTCTTGCATGCTTTTTCGGCAAATAAGGAGATATGAGCTCCTATTATTAGATTCACAATCTAATGTTTTTTTTAAACTATATTTACAGCACAAAGGTCCTAGAATAATTTTTGGGTTTAGTGATAGTAGTAGTAAGGGTAGTATATGTAATGATATGAGGGCATTTTCTCGTGTAAAAGAGGGTGAAATGTTGTTAATATGATAAGTGTATTTACCTCGTTGTGTTGTGGTTAATATATAAAGGGAATATAGGGCAGTGATAATTATGTTTAATCCTATTAAAATAATTGTAATATTAGATCATGAAAAAGTGGATATTACAATAAATAGTTCTCCAATTAGATTAATTGTTGGAGGGAGAGCAAGATTAGTTAGGCTTGCTAGAAGTCATCAAGTAGCTATTAGTGGGAGAAAGGTTTGTAGGCCTCGAGCTAGAATTATTGTTCGGCTATGGGTCCGTTCATAGTTAGAATTTGCTAGGCAAAAGAGTATGGACGAAGTAAGACCGTGGGCAATTATCAGGGCTGTGGCTCCTATATAGCTTCAGGGTGTTTGAATAAGAATAGCTACGATGACAAGTGCTATATGACTAACTGAAGAATATGCGATTAATGATTTAAGATCTGTTTGGCGGAGGCAGATTGAGCTGGTTATAATTATGCCTCATAGTGATAATATAATAAAAGGATATGCTATGAATTCGGTAAGTGGGTTTAGGAATATTGTAATTCGTAGTATACCATATCCTCCTAGCTTTAGTAAAATTGCTGCAAGAACTATGGAGCCTGCAATTGGAGCTTCTACATGGGCTTTTGGTAGTCAAAGGTGAAGGCCATAAAGAGGTATTTTTACTATAAATGCTATTATGCATGCTAGTCATATGAAAACATTTGATCAGGAGTTTGATAGAGATTGTACTCAATATTGGAGAATTAGGAAGTTTAGGGATCCAGTAATATTTTGGAGATAAATTAGTGCAACAAGTAGTGGAAGAGAGCCTATTAGTGTATAAAATAAGAAATAGAGACCTGCGTTTAGACGTTCTGTTTGATTTCCTCATCGAGTAATAATAATAAGTGTTGGAACTAATGTTGCTTCAAATAGAATATAAAATAAAATTAATTCTATAGCAGTAAAGGTTATAATTAGAAATAGCTGTAATAAAATTAATATAGTAATATATAGTTTTTTTCGAGTTAGATTTTCTTTTGACAAGTGATGTTGGCTTGCTATTAATATTAGGGGAAGAAGCCATATAGTTAAAATTAGTAGTGGTGTTGACAGGGAATCAGAAAAGAATATTAATGAAAAATTAAGGCTATTATCGTTGAATTGATTTATAAGAAGGAGACTTGTAAGGCTAATTAATAGGCTATAAGTTGTGGAGTTAATTCAGATTATATTACCTTTTGATAATCAGGTTAGAGGCATAAGTATTATTGTAGGAATAATATATTTTAACATTGAAGTAAGTTTAGATTTTGGACATAATCAGTGCCATATGTATTTGATACTATTACTAGTAATGATAGTCCTAGTGCCGCTTCGCAAGCTGCAAAGACTAGCAAAATAATAGGTATTATGCTTGCTAAGGTAAAGTGTGAGTTTAAAATTGTTAGGGAAGCTATCACAAATAGGGATAATATTATTCCTTCTAGGCATAGAAGAGAGGACATAAGGTGGGATCGGTATATTAATAGTCCTGTAAGAGATACTATAAATGCTGTTATAATGTTTATATACACTAGAGACATTTGGTAGTTGTGAGTTTAATCACAGTCTAATGAGTCGAAATCATTTATTTTATTTTAAACTAAATACCATATTCAGTTCATTCTAATCCCTTTTGGGTCCATTCGTAAGCTAGACTTACAGCTAGCAATAAAATTAAAAAGAGGGCTATAGTAAGTATTGTATTTAGGTTATTTGTTTGGCAAGCTCATGGTAGTGGTAGGAGGAGTGCGATTTCTAGGTCAAAGAGAAGAAATGTAATAGCTACTAAGAAAAATTTTATAGAAAAAGGTAGGCGGGCTGATCCTATAGGGTCAAATCCGCATTCGTATGGACTTGTTTTTTCTAAATAGACGTTTAGTTGAGGAAGTCAAAATGCGATAATAACGAGTAGCGAGGCTAGTATAAAGTTAGTTAGGAGAGCTAATATTAGGTTTATTATTCTTTTTCGGATTATACCGAAGCTAACTGATTGGAAGTCAGTTGTACTTATTAATACTAAAAGAATATGAGCCTCATCAATAAATAGATACGTAGAGGAATAGTCACACTACATCCACGAAATGTCAATATCAGGCAGCGGCTTCAAAACCAAAATGGTGATTAGAAGTAAAATGATACTTTAATTGGCGGAAAAAGCAAACAATTAAAAAGGTAGACCCAATAATAACATGTAGGCCGTGGAAGCCTGTAGCTACGAAGAAAGTTGATCCATAAACTCCGTCAGAAATAGTGAAAGGTGCTTCATAGTATTCTGAGGCTTGTAAAAGTGTAAAATAGATACCTAGTGAGATAGTAATAAATAGGGCTTGAAGCATTGGATTACGGTTTCCTTCTATAAGGCTATGGTGGGCCCAAGTAATAGAGACTCCTGATGCTAGTAGGACAGAGGTATTAAGTAGAGGAACTTCTAGGGGATTAAGTGGATGAATACCTGTTGGAGGTCAACAACCGCCTAGTTCGGGAGTTGGAGCGAGGCTTGAGTGATAAAATGCTCAAAAGAATCCAGTGAAAAACAAGACTTCAGAGATAATAAAAAGAATTATTCCATAGCGGAGACCTTTTTGGACAGTTGGGGTGTGATGTCCTTGGAAGGTGCTTTCTCGGATAATATCTCGTCATCATTGATATATTGTAAGAAAATTTGTTGTTAAGCCAATTATTAGTAGAATTATTGAATTAAAGTGAAATCATATAATTAGACCGGAAGTTATTAAAAGGGCTGATAAAGCCCCTGTTAGAGGTCAAGGGCTTGGATTTACTATATGATAGGCATGGGTTTGGTGTGTCATTATGTGTTATCATGCAAATAGAGACTTACTAGAAGGGTAAATACATAGGCTTGAATTATAGCTACTGCGAATTCGAGAATTGTTAGTAGGACTAGAATAATAAATGTAATAAGAGCTGTTGTAGTGCTGATAGTTATTAATGTAAGTGTAGCTCCTCCGATTAGGTGAATTAGTAAATGTCCTGCGGTAATGTTAGCTGTTAGTCGTACGGCTAAGGCAATTGGTTGAATGAAAAGGCTAATAGTTTCAATAATAACTAGTATGGGAATTAATGGTGTAGGTGTTCCTTGTGGGAGAAAATGGGCAAGTGATGCTTTGGTTTTATTTCGGAAGCCTGTGATTACAGTTCCGGCTCATAGGGGGATGGCTATACCTAAATTTATTGACAGTTGTGTGGTTGGTGTAAATGAGTGAGGTAAAAGACCTAATAGGTTTGTTGATCCGATAAATATAATTAGGGATATTAATATTAATGTCCATGTTTGTCCTTTAGTACTATGATTTCCTATTATTTGTTTTGATACAAGTTGAAGTACTCATTGTTGTAAAGAAATAAGACGGTTGTTAACTAGACGATTTGATGTTGGGAACAGTAGACTAGGAAAAATAACGATAAAAGTAGCAAGTGGTAGACCTATTATTATTGGGGTAATGAAAGAGGCAAATAAGTTTTCGTTCATTTTATTTCTCAAGGGGTGCTTTGTTTTTGTGTTTTAGTTGGCATGGGTTCTGGGTTAAAGAAAAAATTATGTTTTGAAACTTTTAACTGGAAGATGATAAAAAGGGCTAAGAATATTGATATAATTATTATAAATCATGTGGATGTATCTAGTTGTGGCATGCCATTAAGGAGAATATTTGAGTTCTCAGTCTCTAGCTTAAAAGGCTAGTGCTATTTTAGCTTCTTAATGATATTATAGTATTGATGCAGATCATTTTTCGAAATAGTCTAATGGAACTAGCTCAAGAACAATAGGTATAAAACTGTGATTTGATCCACAGATTTCGGAGCATTGTCCATAATATAAACCTGGTCGAGTTGATATAAGAGTTGTTTGGTTTAAGCGTCCTGGAATTGCATCTGTTTTTAGTCCTAGGGAAGGTACGGCTCAAGAGTGTAATACATCTTCAGAAGAGACTAGTATTCGGATTGTTATCTCTATTGGGAGAACAACTCGGTTATCTACTTCTAGTAGTCGTAGTTCTCCTGGCTTTAATTCTGATGTTGGAATCATATAGGAGTCAAAGCTTAAGTCTTCATAATCTGTATACTCGTAGCTTCAATATCATTGATGTCCTATAGTTTTTACTGTAAGTGATGGATTATTAATTTCATCTATTATATAGAGAATTCGCAAGGATGGAAGGGCAATTAAAATCAAAATAATGGCTGGTAAAATAGTTCAGACTGTTTCTACTTCTTGGGCGTTTATTGTACTAGTATGAGTTAATTTTGTCGTTAGCATTAATGAGATAATATAAAGTACTAGTGAACTAATTAAAAAAACAATCATTAATGTATGATCATGAAAATGTAGTAGTTCTTCTATAATGGGTGATGTTGCATCTTGGAATCCTAATTGCATTGGGTAAGCCATACGAGGCGTACAGAATTTTCATCTGTAACTTAACCTTGACAAAGTTATATAATATTTTACTAACACCTCATTAATTGAGAAAGACATAGTGGTTATGACGTTGGCTTGAAACCAGCTATAGGAGGTTCGATTCCTTCCTTTCTTATTTTAAATTGATGTATGTAGGCTCTTCGAATGTATGATATGGTGGAGGGCACCCGTTTAGTCACTCTAAATTTGTTGTTGTTAATTCTACAGTTGAGACTTCTCGCTTGGATGCAAATGCTTCTCAGATAATAAAAATTATTAATATTACTGCTGTTAAGGAAATAAATGAGCCTATAGAAGAGATTGTATTTCACATTGTATATGCGTCTGGATAATCAGAATATCGCCGTGGCATACCAGACAGTCCTAGGAAATGTTGTGGAAAAAAGGTTATGTTTACACCTACAAATATAATTACAAAGTGAATTTTAGCTCATGTATCATTAAGGGTATATCCTGAGAATAGTGGAAATCAGTGAACGAATCCTCCTATAATAGCAAATACAGCCCCTATTGATAAAACATAGTGGAAATGTGCAACTACATAGTAAGTGTCGTGAAGAACAATATCGAGAGAGGAATTGGCAAGAACAATTCCAGTTAATCCTCCAACTGTAAAAAGAAAAATAAAACCTAGAGCTCATATTATAGCAGGTGACCATTTAATGTTGCCTCCATGAAGTGTTGCTAATCAACTAAATACTTTTACCCCGGTTGGAATAGCAATAATTATAGTAGCTGATGTAAAATAGGCTCGTGTGTCAACGTCTATCCCAACTGTAAACATGTGGTGGGCTCATACAATAAATCCTAAAAATCCAATTGATATTATAGCTCAGACTATACCCATATATCCAAACGGTTCTTTTTTTCCCGAATAATATGTTACGATATGAGAAATTATACCGAATCCGGGTAAGATAAGAATGTATACTTCAGGGTGTCCAAAAAATCAGAATAAGTGTTGATATAGAATAGGGTCTCCGCCTCCTGCCGGATCAAAGAAGGTTGTATTTAGATTTCGGTCTGTCAGTAGTATTGTAATTCCGGCTGCTAGTACGGGGAGTGAAAGGAGCAGTAGTACTGCAGTAATTAGTACGGATCATACAAATAGAGGAGTTTGATACTGTGATATAGCAGGGGGTTTTATATTAATAATTGTTGTAATAAAATTAATAGCCCCTAAAATTGAAGAGATACCTGCTAAGTGTAAAGAAAAAATAGTTAAGTCGACTGAGGCTCCTGCGTGAGCTAGATTTCCAGCTAAGGGAGGATAAACAGTTCAACCTGTCCCTGCTCCGGCTTCAACTATAGATGATGCTAGAAGCAGTAAAAAGGAAGGAGGAAGAAGTCAAAAGCTTATATTATTTATTCGGGGAAATGCTATATCTGGGGCACCAATTATTAAGGGGACAAGTCAATTACCGAATCCTCCAATTATAATTGGTATAACTATAAAGAAAATTATAACAAATGCATGTGCGGTTACAATTACATTATAAATTTGATCATCTCCGAGTAGAGTTCCGGGTTGGCCCAGTTCAGCACGGATTAGTAGGCTTAAGGCAGTTCCTACTATGCCTGCTCAAGCACCAAATAGTAGATATAAGGTGCCAATATCTTTATGATTAGTTGAAAATAATCAGCGGTTAATGAACATAGGTAAAATGGCTGAGCAAAGCATTAGACTGTAAATCTAAGGACAGAGGTTAATGTTCCTCTTTTTACCAAGCCTTGTGGTGAAATTCACATTGAATTGCAAATTCAAAGAAGCAGCTTCAATTCTGCCGGGGCTTCTCCCGCCTTTTTTTTCTCGCGGCGGGAGAAGTAGATTGAAGCCAGTTATCTTAGGGTGTTTAGCTGTTAACTAAAATTTCGTGGGGGTGGAGCCCGCCAATCTAGTAAGGATTTAGCTTAACTAAAGTGGTTGATTTGCATTCAATTGATGTAAGATATGATCTTGCAATCCTTATCAGGAGTTAAGTATATTTTACTTGCTTAGAGCTTTGAAGGCTCTTGGTCTGGGTTAACCTAAACTCCTATTCTAATACTGATAAAATTGGTGTTAGTGGTAATAGCATAGTAGATAATACAATTATTGTGGGTAGGAGGGTTATTTTTTTTGTAGTGGAAAATTGTCATTTTATTTTTATATTATTTACAGAGGGGAATATTGTTAGTGCAGTGGAGTAGGTAAGTCGTATATAGAAATATAAATTTAGTAGGGCTGTAATTGCTATAAAAGTGGGTAGGATGAGGCTATTATTTTTTGTTATTTCTTGGATAATTATTCATTTTGGCATAAATCCTGATAGTGGAGGAAGTCCTCCTATTGATAAAAGGGTTACGAGGATCAAAACTGTTATTACGGGTATTTTATTTCATGTATGGGAGAGTGATAAGGTGGTGGTAGTTGAGTTAGCTATAAATAATATAAATATGGTGGAAGTTATAATAATATAGATAATTAAATTTAATAGTGTTATTGTAGGGTTATATGGTAAAACTGCTGTTATTCAGCCTATATGGGCAATAGATGAATAGGCTATAATTTTTCGTAGTTGGGTTTGGTTTAGTCCCCCCCAACCTCCAATTATAATTGATAGGATGGAGATAGTCAAGATTATATCTAGATTAATGGAGGGAAAAATTTGGTAAAGTACTGATATGGGTGCTAGTTTTTGTCATGTTAATAGAATTAATCCTGATGATAGAGGAATACCTTGTGTTACTTCTGGAACTCAGAAATGAAATGGAGCTATTCCTAGCTTTATGGTAAGAGCTATAGTTATGAGTATGGATGCTATTGGGTTAAATAGTTTTATTACGGTTCATTGGCCTGAGAATATTAGATTAATAATGACGGCTATTATTAATAATATTGAGGCTGTTGATTGGGTTAGAAAATATTTGGTTGATGCTTCTGTAGCTCGTGGATTATGCTTTTTTATTATAATAGGAATAATGGCGAGTATATTTATTTCAAATCCAATTCAAATAAGTAATCAGTGAGAGCTAATTATGACAATAATAGTCCCTAGAATTATTGTTGATAAGATGAGGATGGAAATAATTGGGTTTATTAGTACGGGAAGGATATAAACCAACATTTTCGGGGTATGGGCCCGATAGCTTAATTAGCTGACCTTACTATTAGAATTTGGTGTAATTGGGAGCACGAAGAGTTTTGGATTCTTAGGAGTAGGTTCAATTCCTATAGTTCTAGAAATAAGAGGGCTTAAACCTCTATTATTTACTCTATCAAAGTAACTCTTTTATCAGACATATTTCTTATGTTTGTGGGGGAATGCTTGATAGGAAGATTGGTAGTGATACGTGTCATATGCATAGGGCTAGTGTCAGAGGTAAAAAATTTTTTCATAATAAATGTATTAATTGGTCATAGCGGAATCGAGGGTAAGATGCTCGGATTCATAGAAAAGAGATTGTTAATAATAATGATTTAATAGTAAAGTTAATTGTATAGAGTTCTGGTAAAATTGGGCTGTGGGATGCTCCTAGAAATAGGATTGTCGTAAAGATATTTATTATAATAATGTTTGCATATTCTGCTATAAAAAATAGGGCGAATGGTCCTGCTGCATATTCTACGTTAAAGCCTGAAACTAATTCTGACTCACCTTCAGTGAGGTCAAATGGGGCTCGGTTTGTTTCTGCTAGTGTTGAGATGAATCATATTATTGCTAAGGGTCATGCTGGGAAGATTAATCATACTTGTTCTTGTGTAATAATTAAGGTAGAAAGTGTAAAGGATCCATTTATTATGAGAACAGATAGTAGAATAATTGCTAATGTTACTTCATATGAAATTGTTTGTGCTACTGCTCGAAGAGCTCCAATTAGTGCATATTTAGAATTGGAGGCTCAGCCTGATCAGAGAATAGAGTATACAGCTAGGCTTGATATTGCTAGTATAAATAGTACTCCTAAATTTATATTAATAAGAGGATATGGTATGGGTAGGGGAATTCATATGGTTAGAGCTAGACTTAGGGCTAGAATAGGAGCTAAAATAAATATTGAGATTGAAGATGTAGCGGGTCGTAATGGTTCTTTAATAAAAAGTTTAATAGCATCTGCAATGGGTTGGAGTAGGCCATAGGGGCCTACGACGTTTGGACCTTTTCGAAATTGCATATATCCTAGGATTTTCCGTTCTACTAGTGTGAGAAATGCTACGGCTAGAAGAATAGGAATAATTAGTATTAAGATATTAATTATAAACATTTTGTTAAGAAGAGAATTTGAATCTCTGATTATAAAAGTTTAAGTTTTACGCAATTACCGGGCTCTGCCACCTTAACAAAACCCTTTTCTAGGGCAAGATATATTTGTGTATCTAATTGAGATGAAATCATTAGTTAATTTAAGGCGCTTGTTTGAAGTTGGCCTTATTTCTCTGGTCCTTTCGTACTGGGAGAAATACACAATAGATAGAAACCGACCTGGATTGCTCCGGTCTGAACTCAGATCACGTAGGACTTTAATCGTTGAACAAACGAACCTTTGATAGCGGCTGCACCATCGGGGTGTCCTGATCCAACATCGAGGTCGTAAACCCTATTGTCGATATGGACTCTTGAATAGGATTGCGCTGTTATCCCTAGGGTAACTTGTTCCGTTGATCAATTTTTGGATCAATAAGCGATTGTGTGATTTGACTTGTAGGTCTAGTCTTTAAAATCGCTCGGAGGATTTTTTGTTCTCCGAGGTCACCCCAACCAAAGCTGTCAACCCATAAAGAGTATTGTTGTTTCCTTAGTTATTAAGTTTATTTCTTTGGGTTAAGTAGTTAAAGCTCCATAGGGTCTTCTCGTCTTATTTAAATATTCCCGCCTCTTCACGGGAAGGTCAATTTCACGGATTAGAAGTAAGAGACAGTAAAACCCTCGTTTTGCCATTCATACAAGTCCTTATTTAGAGAACAAATGATTATGCTACCTTTGCACGGTCAGGATACCGCGGCCGTTTAACGGTTAGTCACTGGGCAGGCAGTGCCTCCAATACTAGTTATGCTGGAGGTGATGTTTTTGGTAAACAGGCGGGGTTTAGTGTTTGCCGAGTTCCTTTTACTTCTTTTAATCTTTCCTTAAGTGCACTCCTGTGTTGGATTAACAGTATAATTAATAAATTATTTATAGTTGGGTTATTCTTATTTTGCTGTTAATAGTCAGAATATTATCAGATACTGACTTAAACTTGTGCGGGGGAGAATATATTTCTTGTTACTCATATTAACATTATTACTTCTATTTTTATAGATTAGTCCAGTATTAAGGCTAGGAGTTGGTTATTTGTTATTGGAATTAATATAATTTTTATTGTCGAGCTTTAACGCTTTCTTAATTGGTGGCTGCTTTTGGGCCTACTATGATGTTATAAGGTCTTACTCTCTAGTTAAGGTTGTATCCATTTCTAAAAGGCTGTACCCTTTTAGACTAACTTTTAAAAATACATTATATTTGTTTATATTTTTGGTATTTTTAAAGCTGAACTAATATTCATTTTCTGGACAACCAGCTATCACCAGGCTCGTTAGGCGTTTCACCTCTACTTATAAATCTTCTCACTATTTTGCCACATAGATGAGTTGGTTCTTGATAAATTGTTCATAAGTAGCTCGTCTGGTTTCGGGGTACTTAGCTAAAATTCATTTTGTTAAGTTTTTACTAGTTAACTCATTATGCAAAAGGTACAAGGGGTAATCTTTGCTTTTTTGTACTTTAAATTTTTTCTTTCATCATTCCCTTACGGTACTTTCTCTATAGCGCCATATTTAAAATTTCTATCTCCTATACTTTTAATGTTTGGTAAATGTTTTATTTATAGAGTTTTGATATTTAATATGAAAATATTTATGGGCTAGGATTAGTTCAAGATATTCATAGAATGTGAAATCTTCTAGGTGTAAACTAGATGCTTTATTTAAGCTATATCTTGATTATCCAAGCACACTTTCCAGTATGCTTACCTTGTTACGACTTATCTCCTCTCACATGATTAATACATGCAAATAAGTTTAAATGTATTGTACCTATTTGAGGAGGGTGACGGGCGGTGTGTGCGTGCTTCATGGCCTAATTCAACTAAGCACTCTATTCTTAGTTTACTGCTAAATCCTCCTTTAGTTATTAATTTCATAATAACTTTCGTAAATAGTTTTCTTAAATTAGAAAATGTAGCCCATTTCTTTCCACTCCATAGGTTACACCTTGACCTAACGTTTTTACGTATGGTGATTGTGCTTACTTTTGTTCCTTTTTAGGGTTTGCTGAAGATGGCGGTATATAGACTGTATTGGCAAGGGGTGGTAAGGTCTATCGGGGTTTATCGATTATAGAACAGGCTCCTCTAGAAGGGTATAAAGCACCGCCAAGTCCTTTGAGTTTTAAGCTATTGCCGGTAGTACTCTGGCGAATAGTCTTGTTCATGTAACTATTTGTGTTTAGGGCTAAGCATAGTGGGGTATCTAATCCCAGTTTGGATCCTAGCTATCGTGTTTCGGCCATTATAAAGTCACTTTCGTTGTTTATTTTCATTTTAATTATGGCTTTTTACAGCTTAATTGGAATTTAACTTTATTTAGTATAGTGCCTAAACACGCTTTACGCCGTAGGCCTATTAACTTGGGTTAATCGTATGACCGCGGTGGCTGGCACGAAATTTACCAACCCTAACTAATATGGCTTAGTCAAACTTTCGTTTATAGCTTAATTTTTATCACTGCTGTTTCCCGTGGGGGCGTGGCTGAGCAAGGTGTCATGAGCTACGGGCGTGTGCTTGATACCAGCTCCTTTTGGTCTTGTTGACTTGGAGGGCATTTTCACTGGGATGTGGATACTTGCATGTGTAAGTCTATTAGGGGTTAATAGGAAGGCTGGGACCAAACCTGTATGTTTATGGAGTATATGTACTCATCTAGGCATTTTCAGTGCCTTGCTTTGTTATTTAAGCTACATTAAC